TCAAAAAAGGGGGGTTCCTCCTTTTATCGTTGTATGTGAAAGACATGTATTCTTCAAAATAGATCGTTCTTTTTAGTTATTATCTATACTTATTTCGTGTATGTGGATAATTTTTAAAATATACTCTTTTTAATATACATTGTTTTTTTACTTTAACATATAAATATATAATAAACATACAAATATATATAATACAAATATATTTATATATACATGTATATGTGATATATATATCACATATACGTATGCGCGCACATCACACATCACATATATAAATGACATGAGGGAAAAAAAATCAGAATAATTAAGAATCCCGATATTTGACTTTTTTTTTTAAGATATTTTTTTTTTGTTGATTTCTTTTATTATTGTTCCTTTCTAAAAGGATAAAAAAGATAAGAATTGGTGAATCGAGAACAATTTGTAATTATAAGAAAAAAGAGTTTCTTTTCTTATGGAACATACATATCAATATGCGTGGATAATACCTTTTCTTCCACTTCCAGTTACTATGTCAATAGGATTTGGACTTCTACTTATTCCGACAGCAACAAAAAATATTCGTCGCATGTGGGCTTTTCCTAGTGTTTTACTCTTAAGTATAGCTATGGTGTTTTCAGCCAATCTGTCTATTCAACAAATAAATGGAAGTTTTATCTATCAATATCTATGGTCTTGGACCATCAATAATGATTTTTCCTTAGAGTTTGGATACTTGATCGATCCACTTACTTCTATTATGTCAATACTAATTACTACTGTTGGAATCATGGTTCTTATTTATAGTGACAAGTATATGTATCACGATCAAGGATATTTGAGATTTTTTGCTTATATGAGTTTTTTTAATACTTCTATGCTGGGATTAGTTACTAGTTCAAATTTGATACAAATTTATATTTTTTGGGAACTTGTGGGAATGTGTTCTTATTTATTAATAGGGTTTTGGTTCACACGACCAATTGCAGCAAGTGCTTGTCAAAAAGCTTTTGTAACTAATCGTGTAGGGGATTTTGGTTTATTGTTAGGAATCTTAGGTTTTTATTGGATAACAGGTAGTTTAGAATTTCGGTATTTGCTCGAAATAACTAATAACTTAATCCAGAATAATGGGGTCAATTCCTTATTTGCTACCTTGTGTGCTTCTTTATTATTCGTCGGTGCAGTTGCTAAATCCGCACAATTCCCCCTTCACGTATGGTTACCTGATGCTATGGAAGGACCCACTCCTATTTCGGCTCTTATACACGCTGCTACTATGGTAGCAGCAGGAATTTTTCTTGTAGCTCGGCTTCTTCCTCTTTTCATAGTCATACCTTATATAATGAATTTCATTTCTTTAATAGGTGTAATAACACTATTATTAGGGGCTACTTTGGCCCTTGCTCAAAGAGACATTAAAAAAAGCTTAGCCTATTCTACAATGTCTCAATTGGGTTATATTATGTTAGCTCTAGGTATAGGTTCTTATCGAGCTGCTTTATTCCATTTGATCACTCATGCCTATTCAAAAGCTTTATTGTTTTTGGGATCCGGATCTATTATTCATTCAATGGAACCTATTGTTGGATATTCACCAGATAAAAGTCAGAATATGGTTCTTATGGGTGGTTTAACAAGATATGTTCCAATTACAAGAACTACTTTTTTATTGGGTACACTTTCTCTTTGTGGTATTCCACCTCTTGCTTGTTTTTGGTCCAAAGATGACATTCTTAATGATAGTTGGTTGTATTCACCAATTTTCGCAGTAATAGCTTATTTCACAGCAGGATTAACCGCATTTTATATGTTTCGGGTATATTTACTTACCTTTGATGGGTATTTCCGCGTTCATTTTAAAAATTACAGTAGCACGAAAAATGGTTCGTTCTATTCCATATCTCTATGGGGAAAAGGAACTCCAAGAGGAGTCAATCCAAATTTACTTTTATCAACAATGAATAAAAAGGTTTCTTTTTTTGCAAAAGAAAGATCGAAAATTGATAATAATGTAAGAAATAGGATACGATACTTTAGTACTTACTTTGGAAATAAATACACTTCCATGTATCCTCACGAATCGGACAATACTATGCTATTTCCTCTTCTTGTATTAGTACTATTTACTTTGTTGGTTGGATCAATAGGAATTTCTTTTGATCAAATAGATTTTGATATATTATCGAAATGGTTAACCCCATCAACAAATCTTTTACATTCAAGTTCTAATTATTCTGTAAATTTGAATGAATTTTTTACAAATGCAATTTTTTCGGTAAGTATAGCAATTTTCGGACTATTCATAGCATATATTTTATATGGATCCGCTTATTCATTTTTCCAGAATTTGGATTTAATCAATTCATTTGTAAAAGGGGGTCCTAAAAGAATTCTTGTGGAC